TTGTTGTTATAATGTAAATTTAATGGAAAAAGATTGATTATTGAAAAGAATCGATATTGATAAGTTGTGTATCAACTTTATTGATAAGTTGTGTATCAACTTTATTTTGATGCCGTTAAGGAAACGGAATTTTCGTTCCAAGAACTCTTCATGAATTCAAGTCAATAGTTAATGGTTCCAATTTGCCCTGCATTTTTCATTCTGTAACTGAAAACCCACATTTGCTTGTGAAAGATAAAAAAGGGGAAGTTTTTAGGTTTAGGAAAGGGATAATTATATTCAAGAAATAAAAAAAAACGTTCCCTCTATTTTATATCCGTTTGGCGGCATGGCCGAGTGGTCAGGCGGGGGACTGCAAATCCTTTTACCCCAGTTCAAATCCGGGTGCCGCCTCATCTACAAAAAACAGGAAATACTTTCTTTTTTTGCTGCTATACCTAGCCATATTTTTGCTCAACAAAAGCAAGAAGCAGAGGAAAAAGACTAGAACTGGTGATACTTGCTTTATTTAAAAATTTTTGGGATTCTATACTCTCAATCCTTGCGCCTAGGACCCAAGAGAGGATTTGAGTATAGGAAGGTCTAGCTATCAAGACTTCCTGAGCCCCTTCCTTCCACAACTCGGGTAGTGTCTACTGACTGAGTTTTGGGTTAGATTGGAGATAAAATTGCCCTTTTTTTATTCTAGAGGAAACCAAAAGTAAAAAACCCTCTTTTGGAGAGATATGTAGTAGGTAGTGATCTACCTTGATTGTATATTTTATGCTTTTTGCTTATGTAAGGGCAACAAAAAAAACTAAACAATAGGCCTTACTATTCCTACATCTTCCATTAAAGAGGATTTCCTTGATAATACAAAGAAAGTCCCTGTGTATCTTGCTTGTGGTTAATACTTCCCTATTCTACGAGAAATCATATAGGAACTTGTTGTGGGTGGATTTTTTGGATTGTTTGATCAATAGCGTTTGGTCATAATCCCTTTTTGACTCTGCACCATGGATTCCACTATTATTAGTGATCAATAATGGACGAACGAATTCCTTCATATTCATAGAGATAGGGGACATAATTCACATGGATATAGTAAGTCTTGCTTGGGCCGCTTTAATGGTAGTCTTTACATTTTCCCTTTCACTTGTAGTATGGGGAAGAAGTGGACTCTAAAAGCACTACTAATTGAATTGAGTAATCAAACTGTAGCCATTTTTTCATATATCGTTCTGCAAAGGGGTTTTAAATATAAAAAATATCCATTTCAATATTGGATTACAGTAATGGACTATATGAAAAATAACCTTTAAATCGATCAAATAAAATAGATGCAAGGAATAACTAGAATTGGGGTGTTATTTACATTATGTACATCACATATATGAAGATACAAGATACATACATATTGTAGATTAATCTAGATGAAGCCTATACCTCTTTATACAATACAACTTTAGACAAGACAATAATAGAAAGTCTGGTAGAAAGAAATAAATTTCTTTCTACCAGACTACCGGATCTCATATACTGCTGATTCTAGTCCCCTCATTTCATTTAAGACGTGGAATGAAAATCCCTTTCATTTCTTCAATCATTGATAAGAACAAAGAAGTCAAGCTTCATTCGAATCAATTATTTTGACTTACGGTTTTTACGTAGATGATAAGTAAAAAAGCAGTAGGAACTAGAATGAACAGCGCAGTAGCAATAAATGCGAGAATATTTACTTCCATAATCCCATCGTTTTTTACTTCACAATAACTCGGGATCTAATCCCATAGAGATGATAAATCTTCTCCTCTAAATTCAATAAAATGAATTGCATCCCAATGTTATTTGATATTGAATCGGATCAATATCATGAATAACAATATCTGAGCTTTCAGATCGATTCATTGTCGAGAATTGAATAGTATAACTATAGGAGGATCTTTTATCCATAACGAATCCAAAAAGGGATTCTTGATACAACCAACAAAGAATCCCCTTTAGTTTTTCATTCTTTTCTATAACCTACCGTCTTCCGTATACAACCATCTGATGAGGTATCATCAGACCCGTCTTCCATTTCAATGGGTCACAAACCCAAACAGTAGAAATGAAATGGAAAAAGTGAAGTTCGAAACTAATTAAGTTTGGTATGATCTAAATTTCTTGGAAGACAAAGAGGCGTGATAAAGATGGATTCGGGTCTAAAAGATCTCATTTTTTTATAAATTTACTTTTTTGGAGTTTACTCTTTCTTCGATAGGACCCCTTCAAAGAAAAAAAAGGAAAAGAAATATTATTAATTTCTTATTAAGCGAGGTAGGGCAGGGCGGCTCTTCCTTGGATCTCTTTTTTATTAAAAGCTTCTTTCCTTGGATTGAGACCGGAACATATATCATATCCGAAATTCAGTATGCAAGTGAGATAGATAGATTGGTTTCAATTAGGAATTGAGGTTACCAAAAATCGGAGCTAGAAAAAAGGAGAGGTTTTAATAGAATCTGAAAGGTATTCTGGCACGCCAACTATGTTAAGGTCAAGTTATTTTTATATCGCACAACGAAGGAATTCTATTTGTATGTATGCTCTCGGGAAGCGGGTGGGTCTTATATTGAATTCCATGGATCAGAACCAATAGAAAAAGTAAAACCCGTGCGGTATCTCTTGAAATCCTGAATAGGACCCTACCACCAATTGTACCAATCTAGATATGTCTCTCCCCACGAATCAGTACTAGTCGAGAATTAATTTAAATTCTTTTATTTCTTCGACGAGAAAAAAGACCTCCGGCGGGAATTAGATCTTGCTTTCAGTCCTCCCTCTTCGCCGAAAATAGAGAAATGAGTTCACGGATTCATAGGATCCTAGGTCGGGACTGACGGGGCTCGAACCCGCAGCTTCCGCCTTGACAGGGCGGTGCTCTGACCAATTGAACTACAATCCCAGGGAAATAAGATGTACAGGATACATATTCTTATTATTTAATTCATAGCATATTTCTATTTATAATCGCTGTGTTGTAACAGAGATAGAAGCGATATGTTGATATTCACATGGGTATGGGCTTTAGTGAGAACGGCACGTATTAGTATTACTCAAATCATTTCATAATAACTCTTTCGATGAACAAGAAAAAGCATTTTTTATTTACCTCTTCCTTATATATTAAGGTTACAGATTAGATCATTAGAAAGTATAATCTATGGGAACAAATAAATTAAGGATATAGCATAAAAAAGTCTTCTTTTCATTCTTCGTCCGGTTTCTGGAGGCAAAATTTTTTCTATTATCCCATGATGGATCGGCGGATTTTTGGGCCGAGCTGGATTTGAACCAGCGTAGACATATAGCCAACGAATTTACAGTCCGTCCCCATTAACCACTCGGGCATCGACCCAGGAAGAATCCATTTTAGACTTATGGATAAATCCATGATCAACCTCCTTTCGTAGTACCCTACCCCCAGGGGAAGTCGAATCCCCGCTGCCTCCTTGAAAGAGAGATGTCCTGAACCGCTAGACGATGGGGGCATACCCGCCTGATCGCCTACTATACTCATAGTATGAACAGTTTTTTGTAATTGTCAATATAATGTAATGCTATGACTAAATCCGAAGAATATTTCCTGCTTTCATGATTCCATCCAATTTCTTTTTTCTATAAAAATTTCAGGGTACGTGTCGAATCTCTTCATCACATGATTCGATGAAATATCTTGGGTCTACGTTGAATTGTGTCTCAATCAAATGAATTTCGGGGGTCAATAAAAACAAATCCCTTAGGGGCGGCCTTGAAAAAATGTAGTGCATTAATATTGATAAAATATAAAGAAGCATTTTTCCTAGACTTCTAAAAAAATCTGAAGTAAAAAAAAATTATTGGTCCTGAATGAGTCGAGATCTATATATATGATGTATATTATATACATAGATACATACAGTAGACTCATAGTGACTGTTAGTTCATTCAACAATTGAATCAAATGAGCCCTTTTAACTCAGCGGTAGAGTAACGCCATGGTAAGGCGTAAGTCATCGGTTCAAATCCGATAAGGGGCTTTTTTCCAAAAACTCTAATCTAAGTCTTCGGTTTGGGGCGGAAAATAGGGATATTGTTGCTCTTTGTAAAAAAATGGCAAAAAAAGGAAACATCCACATAAATATAAAAAGTTCTTTTTTATATTTCTTTTTATAGTAGTATAGTTATAAAGTTGAACATTTGTCTTGATTATCATGATCAGTCATTTCGCTGAGTAGGAGAACTACTATAAGTCACTTTAGAAATCAACAAAAGAAAAAGTAAGTGGACCTGACCCATTGAATCATGACTATATGAGCTATTCTGATATTCAAATTCAATAGTAGAGATAAAATTGTAGCAGCGTACCGTACCCCCTTTATTTTTTATTTCCTTGGGATACGAAAGAATTTGTCTATATTTCTGATTTAATGTTCTTGTTCCTGGATGCTTCATAGGAATAAATGGCTATTCTGTTCCTATACAGAGAAACGTTTCGTCCGAGTCACAAAAACCGTCTTTTTTTGAATATTTTTCTTTGATTCCAATATTTCTATTAATAAATCTACAATCTACATCAGATCGTGGTTTCATGTACCAACTATTTCCATATCAAAGCATCCGATCTTTTTGTTTCGACAATGTGATAGAGAACGGATGCGAGAAAGAAAGAGACTTTCATTTCCAGTCTACTATTATTTACTATTGTATTTCATTCATTTAGGTAGGGACAGGGACAAAAAAAGGGGAGGTTCCCTTTTTTTCTGACAGATAAAGGTAAAATAGGCAATGTCTTTTTCGTTTTTGGTTTGACCTGTAAAAGGATAGACTCCGGAGCTTTAGATTCATTTGAAGTACAGAGAAATCTAACTAACGAAGACAAAAACAAGAGTCATATATATATAGAATTATATAATAGTACTGTAAGTAGTTTAATATGGGAGAATTCATAGATAAATTTATGGGTCTTTTCGCAATATCACGAACCAGATCCAAGAAAAGAA